AAGATTGGTTGGGTTAGCCCACTTTTCTGTCGGTTATATATTCACTTATGCGGCTTTCTTGATTGCTTCTACATCAGGAAAATTTGGTTAATCTTTTATTTTATTTTATGTGTTGTAGCCTCGATAATATCATTTCCTTTGATGGAGAAGGGCCCCGCCTTCTTATTTCTTATATTTCTACATCTAGGATCCGACTTGTATGTATCATTGAAACTAATAGGAATTGAATCATTATGGCAAGAAAAAGTTTGATTCAGAGGGAGAAGAAGAGGCAAAAATTGGAACAAAAATATCATTTGATTCGTCGATCCTCAAAAAAAGAAATAAGCAAAGTTCCGTCGTTGAATGAGAAATGGAAAATTCATGGAAAGCTACAATCCCTACCACGTAATAGTGCACCTATACGCCTTCATCGACGTTGTTTTTCGACTGGAAGACCGAGGGCTAACTATCGGGACTTTGGGCTATCCGGACACATACTTCGTGAAATGGTTCAGGCCTGTTTGTTGCCCGGAGCAACAAGATCCAGTTGGTAAGTATTAAAATCCCTTAATTTTAATTTTTCTATTTATTTCTATGATCATCGATCATAGAGGACCCCTTTACCATTCTGTACAAATGAGATATCCTATTTGTACAGATATGGTAAAGGGGTCCTTTCAATCTTTGTTTGCTCACTAGTTCACAGTTCTTTTCTTCAGCGCGGGGTAGAGCAGCTTGGTAGCTCGCAAGGCTCATAACCTTGAGGTCACGGGTTCAAATCCCGTCTCCGCAACATTTTTTGACAAAAAAGATTGAGTTTCATTCTGTTAACTAATCATTAATTACCGTTTTATTTTTCTTTTAAGATGGGAGGAAAAGAAGGAGGAGGATAGAACCGATAAACTATCGTGATCAACTCTACTTAAATCCTTTATCCTATTAAATCTTTTTAAATTCTAAATTAAATACATTAACACATTATCTTGGGCGGATAGCGGGAATCGAACCCGCATCTTCTCCTTGGCAAAGAGAAATTTTACCATTCGACTATATCCGCACTTTTTTTGTTCGTGATACGCAATGTATGAATCCTATTTGGGCAAAGTTAGGCCAAATACTCTATATTTGTTTTTAAATATTTTAAATTCTATTTTAATATTTTGTTATATTAGATTTTTTCTATTCTAATATTTTCTATTCTTTAATATCTTTAATATATTAATATTCTTTATATATTAATAATTATTCACTTTAATGTATATTATTAATTAATATTAATTATTTATTCTTTTTTTTTTTTATTATATTCAAGTTTATATAAAATTTATAATAACTATTTAAATCTACAACTTTAGTACATATTTCTATTAAATTTTTAATCTTTTATTAATATTTATAAGATTAAAAATAATTAATATAATGTATAATACATATTTAATATATAATACATATTTAATAAATATACATATTTCATATTTATTTATATTTTAATATTTTTATTTTATTTGATTTGCAAAATTTTACAAAACAAAGATACAAATACAATAAGTTTAACCCCTCCCTCTAATCTTTAGACTTTTTTTCGTTATTTGCATTTTAAGAACTTATGACTTATATTGAATTTTAACGTGTCTCATAACCTGAAAGAATTCAGGGAGGGGTCATTTTTGGATCTCGAACCAATAAGTTCAAGAGATAAGAGAATTAAGGATACCTACGAGAAATACTAATGTAATCCATAATGATGTACCAGAAAATACAACATTTTTATTACCCAACCAACCATCAGGAGAAGCAAATACAACGGGTACACTAATCAGTAAGATTGATGAAGTAGCAATTAATGCAAAAACAGCCAATTGGAAAGCAATAGTCATGTTTCTAATCCTCCAATCTACCAATAAAAGAATTATATACCATTTGATCTCTTTATCAGTCAAAAAATTGTAAAAAAAAAAATGCATCGTCTATGGATTTTACCACGAATCTATCGAGGACAGTTTTTTACTTTACAAAGGGGAACGCTATATCATACATCTATATATCTATATATAGAGATAGATAGACCTATAGATTCATACTCGATATCTTTATATTGATAGTAATGGTACCAACTTATATCGTTATGTTCTATTCGATGAACAAAGAAAAGAAAATAGAAATCTTCTTTCGGAGAGATGGCCGAGTGGTTGATAGCTCCGGTCTTGAAAACCGGTATAGTTCGAAACAAAGAACTATCGAGGGTTCGAATCCCTCTCTCTCCTTTTTTCTTGTTGACTAGATCTCTTTCTTTTTTTTATATATTATATAGATTCTTTCCTTTCAGTATCATAAAGAGAATGGCTCGGCTGAGTGGAATAGCCGAGCCAGAAAAAAAAGAATATATATATATTAGAATTAGATAAAAATGAGTTGAAAATAAAGGAAAAAGAAAGACTTTTTAAATATGACCTGACTCACCCAACCTAATATGTATGGTAGAATCAAATTGATTCCTACTTCAAGCATTGGATCTCCC